TCATTCATTGAGGGTATAAAGGATTCCCTTTAAGTAAGAAATAAAGTTTTTGATCGGAATATGAATCAAACGGGGGATCCCTTAACTATTTAGGGATTCATGGAACGAATCGCACTTTTACCACTAAACTATACCCGCTACAATACAATTATTGTATCTTTTGTCGAACAAAGCAATCAGACAAAATAAATAAAGAAATAGAGGGGCATAATATATATATTCTAATAATTCGAGTATTGACATGTTTCATTAGAGGATCTTCTAATGAAATTTGAAAAACGGGGTGAATTACATTTTTGGATTTTGTTTTTGCTGAAGGTATTTTTTTTTATTAACATATTTTTTTAACATATCATATATATAATTTAATATAAAATTTACGTTACCTGAAAAAAAGAGAAGGGGCCATAAAAAAGGACATTTTGATATTATCTTATTTTGGTTTTTTATCATAGGAATCAATCTGTATCTCTTATTTCCGTTTGATCGTGTTTAAATTACAAGTATTTTTTTTCGAATAAAATACATTCAACTCAAATAAATCATTGTTATTCAATATTCATGGGAATAAAAAGAGCCCGACTAGGTACTGGCCGGGCTCTTTGGCTGTAGAAAAAGAAAAAAGGAAACTAAAAGAAGAATATATAATATATATATAATAATGAATAGAAATCAAATAGAAAAAAAAGAGATAAAAAATAAACTAAAAAGAAGTCTTTTTTTTTCAAGCTCCATTTTTTGCTTTATGTGGTATAACATAAACAAAGTAATTCTATTTTTCAATTGGGGAGAGATGGCTGAGTGGACTAAAGCGTCGGATTGCTAATCCGTTGTACAAATTTTTGTACCGAGGGTTCGAATCCCTCTCTTTCCGTTTCCGTTGATAATTTGATATTTTTTTTTGAACTTCTTTGTTTTCCTTGTTTGTTTTATTTTTTTTATTTACTAATTAAAGATGTTAAAATAGAGAAAATCCTAAAAATATTTCAAAATCCAGCACAAGCAAGAAAAACACAGAATCCACTTTTTTCTTATTCTTCACGCCCTGGATTACGTCCTGGATCGTTAGATAGGAATCCGAAGATGAAAAGAGAAACGAAGAATATCACTACCGTGTAAACAAATAGTTTTAGAGTAAGCATTATAAAATCTCCAAGATAATTAAAAAACGACAAAGAAAGAGAATAGATTCTCTTATATTACAACACATTTTGTTTCTTTTAATACTAAGTTTCTAAAAAATGAAGTTTTTTTGAGGATATATATAAGATAAGTTTCGAAAATGGATTTGTAGTAAGAGTCGAGTCTTTTATTACAAATTATCAATAATTACTTTTACCAAAAATCCTCTTTCATATCTGTAATCTAGCTATTATATTGGTGATGGGCTCAAATCGAATAATAGGATTTGGATTTCTCAATTGGCAAAACGTAGATGATGAGATGGTCCGTATTTTTTCGTATATATCTAAAAATTTCAATATTGGAATCGATAATTCACACTGTAAGACTTATTTGATCTTATAAATTGTTAAAATGTTCGAATTTTAATTTTCTGATAAATTCTGAATTTTTTTTAAGAGATTACTCAAATTACAGATCTCATCGAAAACTTACAGCAGCTTGCCAAACAAAAGCTAAAAGAAAAAAGAGTAAGGGTATTACAGGCATAATATCCACAATTGGATTCAAGAAAGCGTAGGCTTCGGGCAATTTCGCCGAGAAAAAACTACTTGAATAAAGGACGGAGTGAATACAAATACAGACCAAATTAAAGATATTAAGCATAACAAACATTTTGTTCTTTAAGAAAATAAAAATGATTTTTTTTTTGAATTAGAATTTTCATTTTTATTGTATTTTATATATATATAAAATACAATAAAAATGAAAATAAATTAATATTCATTTATGATATGAATAAAACTAAAAAAAAATGAATCAAATAAGATAAACCCCTCCAAAATCCTTCTTTCATTTGAACTGGATAAGTTCAAAAGATTTGGATTTTTTATTCTGAAATAAAAAAATGGAAGAAATCATACTTCTATACAATATCTTAATTGAATTGTACGTAATGATCAATAAATTGAGTCTTATCCTATCTACATTTATCTATATATAGATATAGATAGATATGTAGATACGCATATAAAAATAGTAGCAACAAATTTTTCTATAGAAATTTTTGAACTGGAATTGACGAACAACCAATATCAATAATAGTGTTTATTAGTGTAAAATCGAAAATGGGGCGTGGCCAAGTGGTAAGGCAACGGGTTTTGGTCCCGCTATTCGGAGGTTCGAATCCTTCCGTCCCAGAGCATATCCATTCATGATGTATATCATATTGGAATACAGATTGTATATCAGAATTCAAATTATCCCCCTTTTTTGAATTATCCGTCTCTAATCTAAATCAACTTGCTTTCGAATATATAGATTCAAAAACAAGTCGAGTTTTTTTTTACTTTCTTTTTTGTGTAATCATTGTTTTAATGTAATCATTTCATTATATATATCTATTAGAATTTGATAATTTTTTCATATTTATTTTTTCTAATATTTTGAAATTCCCATTTTTCTACTTTACAAATTCTAAAAAGAGAGTAGAAAATAGATTGATAAAATACCGAGTTAATTTTAATTTACGTCTTTACTTTTAAAAAAGTTTTTGTTATATAGAAGAAAAACCGAGACGTAAAAAAGATAGATTATTATGTATCGATTGAATCAATGACTATTCACGATTCCATAATTGAATCAATTACATACTGGATCCAAGCAAAAGGAATGTTATGGTAAAACTTCGTTTGAAACGATGTGGTAAAAAGCAACGTGCGACTTGAAAGACATGATTCGATTAGCTGTGGATTCTTACATCCGCCATTTTTTCTAGTATAGAGAAATGAACATGCTCTTGACTCGACATCGTTTGTTCTGTTCCACTAGAACTTATTGTTTTGGGGACGGGAAAGGAGTTGATGATGTAAATAGTACATGATGGAGCTCGAGTTTATTCATTTCTCAGGGGCAAGTATCTAAGGTTAGTGAAAATTAATAAGTTAGAAAAACTTCGTAAGTATATTTTTGATAGAAAAATCGAAAGGATCCAATTTGAGCAAGGTTCAAAAAAAAATGGTTGAAATTAGTAAAACTGTTTTGATCAAAAGTGTAGTCGCAGGAATTAACCTTCTATTTGTATGATTCTTGTATTTCAGAGAAAGAAAAAATGGTATGTTGCTGCCATTTTTGAAAAGATTTAAGATTCCCGAAGTAATGTCTAAACCCAATGATTCAAAGAAAAGCTAAAAGATCATGGAACAAGTAAATACCATTTTCAAATTGTCTCATCAATTCGATTATAAAAAATTCTAAAAAATAAAATAAATTATAAAGAAACGAAACACGGGCAAGAAAGGGGAGTAGAGACCACTCAATAAATGAAATAGCTACTAAAGACTTTTTTCTTTTTAGTTATTTGAGAATTATCCAATTTGAGTTATGGGGTTATAAATAGGAGGAGTTTTTTTTCAGAAAGAAAATACGAAAGAAAAATACTTAAGTCATAGTTTAATTGATTTGATGATTTTATTGATCTATTTGACATCATAATTTTCTACATACATCTCATTTTTTATTTTCTCGAGCCGTACGAAGATAAAACTTCTTATACGTTTCTAGGGGGGGTGCATTATTTATCTATCTCTATCCCAATGAGCCGTTTATCGAATCGTTGCAATCGATGTTCGATCCCGAAGAGAGGGAAGAGATCTTCGGAAAGTGGGTTTTTATGATCCAATAAAGAATCAAACCTATTTAAATATTCCAGTTATTCTATATTTCCTTGAACGAGGCGCTCAACCTACAGGAACTGTTCAAGATATTTCAAAAAGGGCAGGTGTTTTTATGGAACTTAGCTCGAATCAACAAACGAAATTCAATTAATGAAATAAACAAGGGGGGGTGCAGATGACTTGTATATAGATTTCGAAAACTTTTTTCTCTTTTATCCCCCCGCTCTCTTGTTCTATTCATACCTCATTTTTATTATTTCTTGTTGTTTATATAGAATGATAGGATGTAATTTTCTATAGCCAGAAAAATAAATGAAATTTTTATCGCTCTTCAAAACAAAATGAAAAAATGTATAGAGATAAAAGATAGAATATCGGAAAAAGCAAAAAAAAAAAAAAGAGTCACTAAATGAAGTAATTGGACTTATAAATAGATTACCCCCCATGAGGTGATTTTTTTTTTATTTCTTCTTTTTTTTTTTTTTAGCATTTATTTTTAATACTCACTGGCTCTTTATTATTTTCAGTTACTAATCCGAGTTATTTGATTTATATACTTTTTTTATAGTAAATACATGAGCATGAGATAGAATATTCAAAATGGAATATTTATATTATCTATTATTTTATTCTTCATCCAATGACTATACATCCATTATATATTTATGTAAATAGAGGAAAAACTCTATGGAAAAATGGTGGTTCAATTCTATGTTGTTTAATAAGAAGTTAGAATACAGGTGTGAATTAAGTAAATCAATGGATAGTCTTGGTCCTATTGAAAATACCAGTCTACGCGAAGACCCCAAAATTTTAACCGATATAGATAAAAAAATTCATCGTTGGAATGATAGTGACAATTCTAATTACAGTTATTTTGATTATTTAGTAGGTGCCAGTAACATCCAGGATTTCCTATCTGAGAAAACTTTTTTAGTTAGGGATAATAAGAGGAACAGTTATTCTATCGATTTAGATATTGAAAATCAAACTTTGGGGATTAACAAGGATCATTCTTTTCTAAGTGAACAGGAAGATTTTTTTTCTAGCTATCTGAATACTGTTTCTAAGAATGATGGTGATCATTACATGTATGATACTCAATTTAATAATATTAATAGTTGCATTGATAGTTATCTTCATTCTCAAATCTGTATTGATAGTTTCATTTTAGGTGATATTGACAAATACAATGAGAGTTATTTTTATAGTTACATTTTTTGGAAGGGCAGAAATTGGAGTGAAAACGATAATTCTAGTTCTAGTATAATAACTAGTACGAATAATACAAATGATAGTGATTCCACTATAGGAGAAAGTTCTAATAATCTTAATGAAAGTAAACCATATAAGCTTTTGTGGCTGGAATGCGAAAATTGTTATGGATTAAATTATAACAAAATTTTTAAATTCAAAATGAATATTTGTGAATACTGTGGATATCATTTGAAAATGGACAGTTCAGATAGAATCGAACTTTCGATTGATTCGGGTACTTGGAATCCTATGGATGAAGACATGGTTTCTCTGGATCCCATTGAATTTCATTCAGAAGAGGAACCTTATAAAGATCGTATTGATTCTTATCAAAGAAAAACAGGATTAACTGAGGCTGTTCAAACAGGTACAGGTCAACTAAATGGTATTCCAGTAGCAATAGGAATTATGGATTTTCAGTTTATGGGGGGCAGTATGGGATCCGCAGTAGGTGAGAAAATCACCCGTTTGGTAGAATATGCTACCAATCAACTTTTACCTCTTATTCTGGTATGTGCGTCCGGAGGAGCGCGTATGCAAGAAGGAAGTTTGAGCTTGATGCAAATGGCTAAAATCTCTTCTGCTTTATATGATTATCAAACAAATAAAAAGTTATTCTATATATCCATACTTACATCTCCCACTACTGGTGGGGTGACAGCTAGTTTTGGCATGTTGGGGGATATCATTATTGCCGAACCAAATGCTTATATTGCATTTGCTGGTAAAAGAGTAATTGAACAAACATTGAATAAGGCAGTACCTGAAGGTTCACAAACAGCTGAATATTTATTCCATAAGGGCTTATTTGATTCAATCGTACCGCGTAATCTTTTAAAGGGAGTTCTGAGTGAGTTATTTCAATTCCATAATTTCTTTTCTTTGACTAAAAATGATATGATAAGGCATAGCCAAAAATTCTTTGAATAAGAAAAGGGTATATTATGATATATATATATTTTTTGGCTTAGCTATAATCACTAGAATTCCTATATACTAAGTATAAATATATAGGAATTCTAGTGATTATAGACTATCTTTATATAATAATATAAATAAGAATAAAAAAAGAAAAAGAATAATAATATATATAATAAGGTACAAATAGTAAATCGAGGTACCCATTTTATGATAAACTTTCCTTCCATTTTTGTTCCTCTAGTAGGCCTAGTATTTCCGGCAATTGCAATGGCTTCTTTATTTCTTCATGTTCAAAAAAACAAGATTTTTTAGATACAGAAAACAAAGTCAAATTCTGGGGTTTTTTATTCCCCAATTAGAATACTAAATTTAAAAAAGGAGAGTAATGGGTATATTATTTCGCTCAAAATATGGACTGGTATATTCTATGACGGAGACTCGAAGAAGAAGCAATTTCTTTTGGGCCTTTTTCACTTTTTTAGGTTCCTTGGGGTTATTGTTGGTTGCAATTTCCAGTTATCTTGGTATGGATTCCTTCTTTTTTTCTGAGGAAATTAGTGATTTTTTATTTATTCCGGACTTTATTTATTTTCCATTTATTCCACAAGGGGCCACGATGGGTTTTTATGGAATCGGGGGTCTCTTTAGTAGTTTTTATTTGTGGTCGATTATTTTGTGGGATGTAGGTGGTGGTTATGATATCTTCAATAAAAAACAGAAAAAAGTACGTTTTGTTCGTTGGGGATTTCCTGGAAAAAATCGTCGTATTATTCTCGAAATACCTATGAACGAGCTTCAATCCATCAGAATAATAACAGGAGTTAAAGAAGGGGGTATTTTTACTCGTACCCTTACTTATGGGAGTATCGTTTATCTGGAAACCATAGAACAGGGGTTTGTTCCCTTGACTCGTATTGAAGATAATTTGACTGGATCAGAAATTGCAGATAAAGCTGGCGAATTATCTGTATTTTTGGGTGTACCACTTTTTTACTGATGAGAGTTGGACTTAACTAGAAATTAAATTGCACAAAAAGCTTCATAATTGTCCTATTTATTTGGTGTACCTATTGAAATATTTTGAAAAAAAAACTTTTTTTTTTATATTTCCATTTTTCTAGATGGGACGTTATTTTATTTCGAAATCCGACTATTATATTCCTAACCCGAAGTTCTCCTTGGTGTATTCATAAAAAGTAATAATTTTTTCTTCGAATCTTAGCAATTGATATCCTTTCGAAACAAAATTTTTTTCTTCATTTGAATTGACAGTGAATTCTTTCGATTTCTTATTCGATTTATTTATGTATTCTTTTTTCTAAATTAAACAAGGCAAGGACTAACTCCCGAACTGCAAGTCAAAAAATGAGAGAATAGAATATAGATTTATCTATAAGCTCTATGACTTGTAATAGAGCTTATGCTTGATAGAAAGGTTATTATCATATAGAGTTGACGAATGAGATGAAGTTGAGTTTCATTAAAGACGAAAAATGACAAAAAAGAAAACATTAATTCCCCTTCTATATCTTACATCTATAGTCTTTTTGCCCTGGTGTATCTCTTTCACATTTAAGAAAAGTCTCGAATCTTGGTTTATTAATTGGTGGAATACTAGGCAATCCGAAATTTTCTTGAATGATATTAAAGAAAAGAGTATTCTAAAAAAATTCATAGAATTTAAAGAACTGTTTTTCTTAGATGACATGTTAAAGGAATGTCCGGAAACACATCTACAAAACCTTCGTACTGGAATCTATAAAGAAACAATCCAATTAATCAAAACGCACAACGAAGATCGTATGAATACGATTTTGCACTTCTCGACAAATATAATTTGTTTTTTTATTCTAAGCGGTTATTCTATTCTTGGGAATCAAGAACTTGTTCTTATTAACTCTTTGGTTCGAGAATTTATATATAATTTAAGTGACACAATAAAAGCTTTTTCTATTCTTCTATTAACTGATTTCTGTATAGGATTCCATTCAACCCAGGGTTGGGAACTAGTGATTAGTTTCGTCTATAAAGATTTTGGATTTGCTCAAAATGATCAAATTATATCTGGTCTTGTTTCCACTTTTCCAGTCATTTTAGATACAATTTTAAAATATTTTATTTTCCGTTATTTAAATAGCGTATCTCCATCACTTGTAGTGATTTATCATTCAATGAATGATTGACTGAAAAAATGATTCACTTATCCAATTTTAATTTAAAGTTTTTTAGCTAAAAAGAAAATAACTTTTATTTTTCCCTTCTTTTTAACCCCCTTAAATTAAAAAGGGGTTCTCCGCCTTGGATAGGGAACTATGCGAGTGACCTACCTAATCTTATTGTAGAAATTTTCAGGATCAATGATTAGACCATGCAAACTAGAAATGCTTTTTCTTGTATAAAGGAAGGGATTACGCGATCCATTTCCATATCGATCATGATATATATAATAATTCGAGCACCCATTTCAAATGCATATCCAATTTTTGCACAGCAGGGTTATGAAAATCCCCGAGAAGCAACCGGTCGTATTGTCTGTGCCAATTGCCATTTAGCTAATAAGCCCGTGGATATTGAGGTTCCACAAGCGGTACTTCCTGATACTGTATTTGAAGCAGTTGTTCGAATTCCTTATGATATGCAAGTGAAACAAGTTCTTGCTAATGGTAAAAAGGGAGCTTTGAATGTGGGGGCTGTTCTTATTTTACCGGAAGGTTTTGAATTGGCACCCCCCGATCGTATTTCGCCTGAGATTAAAGAGAAGATAGGCAATCTGTCTTTTCAAAACTATCGCCCTACAAAAAAAAATATTCTTGTGATAGGCCCTGTTCCTGGTCAGAAATATAATGAAATCACCTTTCCTATTCTTTCCCCCGATCCCACTACTAAGAGAGATGTTCATTTCTTAAAATATCCTATATACGTAGGCGGGAACAGGGGAAGGGGTCAGATTTATCTTGACGGGAGCAAGAGTAATAATAATGTGTATAATGCTACAGCAGCAGGTATGGTAAAAAAAATCATACGAAAAGAAAAAGGGGGATACGAAATAACTATAGTGGATGCATTGGATGGGCGTGAAGTAATTGATATTATACCTCCAGGACCAGAACTTCTTGTTTCAGAAGGTGAATCTATCAAACTTGATCAGCCATTAACAAGTAATCCAAATGTGGGTGGATTTGGTCAGGGGGATGCGGAAATAGTACTTCAAGATCCGTTACGTGTCCAAGGTCTCTTGTTCTTTTTGGCATCTATTATTTTAGCACAAATCTTTTTAGTTCTTAAGAAGAAACAATTTGAGAAGGTTCAATTGTCCGAAATGAATTTCTAGTCCCGCATATTTATCAACATATTAAACTCGTAAAAATAACTACATTTTTTTGTTGATAATTTATGTAATTCTATTCTGTATAATAGAATAAAAAAATTATGAAAAGATTTTTGGTATAGTAAAAATATACTATATTTAAATAATTCCTTGTGACGTAATACAAATAAACTCGAGTATGGATATTGTCAGGAAGACTATTTGACTTTGTTTTTTCAACCCCACAATAAATTCTAATATTATGGTTATGACACTGTTTTTTTCAGAGTAGAAATTTTTTCTATTGTAAAATACAAGAAAATTGGATTCGATACTAAACATAAAATAGATATCTATATAGATAGATAATTTGAAACAAAAGAAATTTAAATATGGAAAAGGTACTCTAGGGGGGATTTTTTGTCTTTTCCTAGAGTCCGATTCCCATTCCTTCTTGTTTGTGTCGAAATATAAATATTCTAAAAATATCAATACAATAATATTTTTGAACCCCTTCCTGAAAAATCCTATATCCTATAGTTTCTATTTTTTCCAACTTAGAAGATTTCTGCCATAGAATATTTTATTGCATATAATACGTAGTGAACAAATAAAAAGAATGGGGATTGGGGAATTTTATTAAACAAATTGAATTTCTTCAATTAACTTGTAAAAAAAAAAAGAATGAAATGGAGTTTTTTGAAACATCGCAAAAAGT